GTTCCATTATCTGAAACAGAATTTCCAAAAAATTGGTTGACAGATGGTATTCAAATAAAAATCTTATTTCCTTTCTGTCTGAAACCTTGGTACAAATCGAAATTACAATCTTCTGAAAAAGATCTAATGAAAAAGAAAAAAGAAAAAGATGATTTTTGTTTTTTAACAGTTTGGGGAATGGAAACTGAACTTCCTTTTGGTTCGCCCCGAAAACGCCCTTCTTTTTTTAAACCCATTTTTAACGAACTTGAAAAAAAAATTGAAAAATTAAAAAAAAAATATTTTCAAGCTCTAATAGTTATTAAAGGAAAAACAAAATTAGTTTCAAAAGAAATAAAAAAATATGTTATCAAATGTATTATTTTTCTAAAAAAAATCAAAAAAGAACTTTCAAAAATAAATCCAATTTTGTTATTTCGATTAAGAAAAGTCGAAAGAGATGAATCGAATGAAATGAAAGAAGAAAAAGATTCAAAAATAAACAATCAGATAATTCACGAATCATTTAGTGAAATTGTAGCTCCGAGTTACACAAATTCTTTATTGACCGAAAAAAAAATCAAGGATTTAACTCATAGAACAAGTACAATTCGAAGTCAAATTGAAAGACTGACAAAAGAGAAAAAAAAAGTGACTCAAAAAATAAATGTTATTTCTAACAAAAGAAGTTATAATTCTAAAAGATTTGAAAAATGGCAAATATTCAAAAGAAAAAATGCTCGATTAATTTGTCAATTACTCCCTTTTTTCAAAATTTTCATTGAAAGAATCTACACGGATTTAATTTTATCTATCATTAATATTCCAAGAATGAGTACAGAACTTTTTTTTGAATCAACCAAACAAATTATTGATAAATCTCTTGACAATAATGAAAAAAATCAAGAACGAATTAATAAACAAAAGACAAATCCAATTACGTTTATTTCGACTCTAAAAAAGCCACTTGATATTATTAGTAATAATTACACAAATTCATATATGTTTTATGACTTATCCTACGTGTCACAAGCACATGTATTTTATAAATTATCACAAATTCAAGTTAGTAACTCGTCTAAACTTAAATCGGTTTTTCAATATCAAGGAATCCCTTTTTTTCTTAAGCCTGAAATAAAGGATTATTTTGAAAAACAAGGAATGGTTCATTCAAAATTAGGGGATAAGAAATTTACAAGTTCAAAAAGGAATCACTGGAAAAACTGGTTAAGAGGACAGTATCAATACAATTTATCCCAGATCGGATGGTCTAGATTAATACCCCAAAAATGGCGAAATAGAGTTAATCGGCGTCGTATAGGTAAAAAGGAAAATTTTATGAAACGGCATTCATATGAAAAAGACCTATTAATTGATTCCAAAAAACAAAAACAATTTGAAGTATATTCATTATATAATCAACAAGAGAATTTTAAAAAATACTCTAGATATGATATTTTATCATATAAATTTCTTTCTTTTGAAAATCAAAAGGAAGGCTTTTTTTATAGATCTCCGTTTCAAAAAAATAACAACCAAGAGATTTCTTATAACACACATAAAAAAGCAAGCCTTTTCAATATGCTTAGTAACATCCCCATCAATAATTATCTAGGAAAGGTTGATATTATATATATCGAAAAAAAGGCCGATAGAAAATATTTTGATTGGAAAATTCTCAATTTTTATCTTAGACAAAAAGGCCGTATTGACACCTGGATCACGATCGAGACCAATAGCAATCAAAATCTTAAAATTCGTACTAATTATTCTCAAATAATTCCTAAAAAAGATTTTTTTTATCTTATGATGATTCCCGAAATAAATTCAACAAATTCCCACAACGTATTTTTTGATTGGATGGGAATGAATGAAAAAATGCTAAAGCGTCCCATATCGAATCTGGAACCTTGGTTCTTCCCAGAATTTGTGTTACTTTATAATGCATATAAAACGAAACCTTGGTTTATACCAACCAAATTCCTCCTTTTAAATTGGAATAGAAATGAAAACAATAGTAGTGAAAATAAAAAGATCAATGAAAAGGAAAAAGGAAGGCTTTTGATGCCATCAAATAAAACTAAAAAGCATCAAAATCAAGAAAAAAAAGAACCCACAACCCCAGAAGATCATAAACCTGTTCTCTCACAACAAAAAGATAGTCAAGAAAATTATGAAAAATCAGACATCAAAAAAGGGAAAAAGAAAAAACAATACAAAAGCAATACGGAAGCAGAACTAGATTTGTTCCTAAAACGTTATATGCTTTTTCAATTGAGATGGAGAGGTATTTTGAATCAAAGAATGATCAACAATATCAAGGTATATTGTCTCCTGCTTAGACTGATAGATCCGAGAAAAATTACTATATCCTCGATTCAAAAGAGAGAAATGAGTTTGGATATAATGCTAATTCAGAAAAATTTAACTCTTCCAGAATTAATGAAAAAGGGAATATTGATTATAGAACCCATTCGTTTGTTTGGAAAAAACGATGGACAATTTATTATGTATCAAACCATAGGTATTTCGTTGGTTCATAAGAGTAAGGACCAAACTAATCAAAAATACCAAGAACAAAGAAATGTTTCTAAGAATGATTTTGATAAAGCTATTTCACCACATCAAAGAATAGTTGGAAATAGAGATTTTTATTTGCTTGTTCCTGAAAATATTTTATCATTTAGACGTCGTAGAAAATTGAGAATTCAAATTTGTTTCAATTCAAAGAAGAAAACCGGTGGAGATATAAATCCAGTCTTTTGGAATGGAAAGAACATAAAAAACAGCAGCCAAGTTTCGTATGACACTAACCATCTTGATAGAGAGAAAAATCAATTAAAAAAATTAAAGCTCTTTCTTTGGCCTAATTACCGATTCGAAGATTTAGCTTGTATGAATCGTTATTGGTTTGATACCAATAATGGAAGTCGTTTCAGTATATTAAGGATCCGTTTGTACCCACGATTAAAAATTCGTGGATAATATACATACTTTTTCTCTATCATAATATCATATCCTATAACCTATATATAATATAGGTTATATGAAAGTAAACAAATAGACCGATCACATGTCACACATTTCATTTTAATATCTAAGATGAAATCAATAATGTTTCAATTAGGTCTCGAAATGAATCAACAGAACCTTTTTCATTTTAGACCTAAAATACTCGCTGCCAAAATGTACCAATTCCTTTCTATCCCTATCGAACTCCAATTTGAAATTGTATTGATTTGAATTCAAAAAACGAGGAGTTTAAAAAAAATTTGGATTAGCTTATTGTATATACCACATTCGAATTAATGGCATTATTATTACTGATCAGTAAAATCCATATCTGGAAAAAGGAAGAGGGGCATTTTTTTTTATGGTAAAAAATTCATTCATTTCGGTTATTTCTCAAAAAGAAAACGAAGAAAACAGAGGGTCTGTTGAATTTCAAGTATTCAGTTTAACTACTAAGATAAAGACACTTACTTCACATTTGGAATTGCACAAACAAGACTTTTCGTCTCAAAGAGGTTTACGGAAAATTTTGGGAAAACGTCAACGACTGCTGACCTATTTGGCAAAAAAAAATAGAGGACGTTATAAAGAATTAATTAGAGAGTTGGATATTCGAGAGATCAAAACTCGTTAATTTGAAGTGTGATACCATTATTTGAGCTTAATCGTTTCAATTTTGATGAACTTCTTTTTACTTTCAGCAATGCATGGAAGAATGACTCGGGAAAAAACTTATGATTGCACCAACTACAAGAAAAGACCTCATGATAGTTAATATGGGACCTCACCACCCATCAATGCATGGTGTTCTTCGACTGATCGTTACTCTCGATGGTGAAGATGTTATTGACTGTGAACCGATATTGGGTTATTTACATAGAGGGATGGAGAAAATTGCGGAAAATCGAACAATTATACAATATTTGCCTTATGTAACACGTTGGGATTATTTAGCTACTATGTTCACAGAAGCAATAACCGTAAATGGACCCGAACAGCTAGGCAATATTCAAGTACCTAAAAGGGCTAGCTATATAAGAACGATTATGTTGGAATTGAGTCGTATCGCTTCCCATTTGTTATGGCTCGGTCCTTTTATGGCAGATATTGGGGCACAGACCCCTTTCTTCTATATTTTTCGAGAACGAGAATTGATATATGACCTATTCGAAGCTGCTACCGGTATGCGCATGATGCATAATTATTTTCGTATCGGAGGAGTCGCTGCTGATCTGCCTCATGGATGGATAGATAAATGTTTAGATTTTTGCGATTATTTTTTAACGGGGGTTACTGAATATCAAAAGCTTATTACACGGAATCCTATTTTTTTAGAACGAGTTGAAGGCATAGGGATTATTGGAGCAGAAGAAGCAATAAATTGGGGTTTATCGGGCCCAATGCTACGAGCTTCCGGGATACAATGGGATCTTCGTAAAGTTGATCGTTATGAGTGTTATGACGAATTTGATTGGGAGATTCAATGGCAAAAAGAAGGGGATTCATTAGCTCGGTATTTAGTACGAATCAGTGAAATGACAGAATCTATAAAAATTATCCAACAGGCTCTGGAAGGAATTCCAGGGGGGCCGTATGAGAATTTAGAACTCCGACGTTTTGATACAACAAGAGACCCCGAATGGAACGATTTTGAATACCGATTTATTAGTAAAAAGCCTTCTCCAGGTTTTGAATTGTCCAAACAAGAACTTTATGTAAGAGTCGAAGCACCAAAAGGAGAACTGGGAATTTTTCTGCTAGGAGATCAGAGTGTTTTTCCTTGGAGATGGAAAATTCGACCGCCGGGTTTTATCAACTTGCAAATTCTTCCTCAATTAGTTAAAAGAATGAAATTGGCTGATATTATGACGATACTAGGTAGCATAGATATCATTATGGGAGAAGTTGATCGTTGAAATGATAATTGATACAACAGAAATACACGCTATCAATTCTTTTTCCAGATTGGAATTCTTAAAAGAAGTCTATGGGATCATATGGATGCTGGT